CATGAACTTTGTACCGCGCACATCACTTAGACAGATCTCAGAAAGTAACGTAAGCAAGAGTGAAGAAATAGAATAAATATAAAAGAAAAAGCGAAATTCCGAAATAAAAAGGGATTGAATTTTATTTGTACTGTGTCTGAAATGCATCCTGTCTATTCCTATCCTTCAACCCCTCTATACTTTTTTTAAGTTTTAAGTTTTTTTTTTTTTTACTTTTTTTATTTTTTTTTTTTGATAATAAATATATATTTATATATATATATGAAATGAAGACTTAGCACTCTTTTTGAGTGAGAGAAAGCACAATATGAACAAACAAGAAAGAAAAAAGAAAAAAAAAAAAGGGAAAATAATCCCACTTTAGTTCTTTATCATAACCATACATATATTTTTTACCCATCTCTAAAAATGGAGGTATATATCTATACGCTAGATGAATAAGTATGTATCATGCTCTTGACTATTAACGAATATATATCCTGATCTGTCTCGATTAATTTGTATGAATATCTATCCGATATATTATTCATGTGTCAGGAACCAGATTTGAACTGGTGACACGAGGATTTTCAGTCCTCTGCTCTACCAACTGAGCTATCCCGACCATTTCCCGTGCATTATCCTAGTAGAGTACTTGTATCTATGTCAATTAAAGGGACTAAATCTAAATAAAGTAAAGTATTAAAAAATTTTATCTAATAAATGTAAGGATAATGATATGGAATGTGAATGATTCAATAATAGAGATTCCTTGCCCATATATGTTCATTTGTACAGGTATCGTATCCATCCAAATTGGGATAAGATCCAAAGATTTCTCTTCGGATCCATTTGTGAAAGAGTAGAGTGAATGAGAAAGAAAGATAGTGAATTTTGTTTGAACCACTGATGAAAAAAAGAGGATAAATAGTTAGGAAGTAAAATGGACTTTTTGTTGGGGATAGAGGGACTTGAACCCTCACGATTTCTAAAGTCGACGGATTTTCCTCTTACTATAAATTTCATTGTTGTCGGTATTGACATGTAGAACGGGACTCTCTCTTTATTCTCGTCCGATTAATCAGTTTTTCAAAAGATCTATCAAACTCTGGAATGAATGATTTGATCACTGAATATTCGATTCTTCCTTCAACTTCGATTGGAATGGATTCACAATAACTCTGAATTTTTTCTTTCATATATATATTCGATAGATTCGGGTTGTGATTAATCGTTTGATATGTTAGTATGTATACGTACGTATTAGATATATTATATAGGGCCGTCCTTTCTGTAATTTCGATAGAGGAATTCCAGCTACCAACACAACGTAGTCAACTCCATTCGTTAGAACAGCTTCCATTGAGTCTCTGCACCTATCCTTTTTTTATTCTAGTTTTATAAACCCTTGTTTTCTCAAAATAAAGATTTGGCTCAGGATTGCCCATTTTTAATTCCAGGGTTTCTCTGAATTTGGAAGTTACCACTTAGTAGGTTTCCATACCAAGGCTCAATCCAATCAAGTCCGTAGCGTCTACCAATTTCGCCATATCCCCTTTTGATTTGAGACCAAGATCCAGTTGGAATTCCACCCATCTCTTTCATTTATTTTGGAACCGTTGAATTCATTAGATAATGATTCCCATATCGAAAAAGTGTATGCTGCTATTTGATTTTTTTGGCGATCCTATATCAGGATATTTCTATTGGATAAACCTTGTTTCAATCAGAAATGATTCTATCATTGATGTATCCGCAATTCAATATGGATACATATATCCCATATATATGTTTCTCCCTCCCTTTCCTTTTTACAGTGTGATTTGGAATACTGGAACGGTCGATATTCATTCTTCTTTTTTTTCGTCCTATCTCTTCCTTTTCCGAATGAAACCAGAAGAATGTCTCATTTTAATTTGGATTGTATCTTTATCCTTATCTTATCTTTTCTTAGGACCGATCCGCTCGCTATACGCTATAATTATTGCTATAACTGGAAAAAGAAATAAATAAATTTTATATTAGGAAATAATTAGAATTTTTATAATCAAAATTTATAATTTTAAATTATCATTTTATCATAAATTTTATCATAATATATATATATATATATATATTAAAAAATATAAATAGAATGTATAAATATATAAATATAAATAAAATGTATAAAAAAAGAATAGAATATAAATAAAATGTATAAAAAAAGAATAGAATGTATAAATTCTAATTAATGTAATTAATATGATAGAATGAAAATTCTACTAATTAGTCATATACTAATTAGTCATATATTTCTATTAGAAATATATCCATTAGAAAAATAGAATTCTATTAATTCTATTTAGTAATATCTAGTTCTATATTATTAGTTATAACTAATATAACTAATAATATTAGATATAACTAATATATCTAATGATATAGATATAACAATAGAACTATGAACTATATAGTTCATATTAAATTAATAGCTAATAGCCCTAAGCTAAGATCCAGCAGTTTCCTGAATTCCTATACACTATTTCTATTTGTTATACTATTTCTATTTCTGTTATGTGAGCCTGCTTAGCTCAGGGGTTAGAGCATCGCATTTGTAATGCGATGGTCATCGGTTCGATTCCGATAGCTGGCTTTTTTTTCTCTATCGATTTTCCATGATTGATAATCTCTCCTTTTCTCAAAATGTTGGATCACCGATCTATTATGTCGTGGTAACTTATAACTATGAATAAAAAATGGATTGGAGCAATTAGATCTCTACAGAACAAATCATAAAACGGAGCCTCAACTTCATATACAAAAAATCCGGATATTAATAGAATTAATTTCATTCTACTTTGTAATACTTCAGTAAATTTAGCTTTGCTTTGTTTATCCTTTAGTTCAGTCTTAATTTAAGATTTATTCTGTAAAATGAAATTTCAATAAAATAAAAAAAAAAAAGGAGTCTTTATGTCTCGTTATCGAGGACCTCGTTTCAAAAAAATACGCCGTCTGGGGACTTTACCAGGACTAACTAGTAAAAGACCTAAATCCGGAAGTGATCTTAAAACCCAATTGCGTTCTGGGAAAAGATCGCAATATCGTATTCGTCTAGAAGAAAAACAGAAATTGCGTTTTCATTATGGTCTGACGGAGCGACAATTAGTTAGATATGTACATATCGCTGGAAAAGCCAAAGGGTCAACAGGTCAGGTTTTACTACAACTACTTGAGATGCGTTTGGATAACATCCTTTTTCGATTGGGTATGGCTTCGACCATTCCTGGAGCTAGGCAATTAGTTAACCATAGACATATTTTAGTTAATGGTCGTATAGTGAATATACCAAGTTATCGTTGCAAACCCCGAGATATTATTACTACGAAGGATAAACAAAGATCGAAAGCTCTGATTCAAAATTATATTGCTTCACCCCCCCCTGAGGAATTGCCAAAACATTTGACTATTGACTCATTCCAATATAAAGGATTAGTAAATCAAATAATAGATAGTAAATGGATCGGTTTGAAAATAAATGAGTTGTTAGTTGTAGAATATTATTCCCGCCAGACTTGAACCTAACGAAAATAACAAAGAAAGATTCAGAGAATTTTGCCCTCTTTTCGACGAAGTAAATAGATCTAAGGGCCTTGATCCGTATTTTTCTCATTCACGTATTACAAATAGATCCGCAGTAGGATTTTTTTTTCTTTTTTGCTCTTTCCGATATTTGTATTTTACGTACCGCAGTAATGTAATTAGGAATAGAGAATTTCTATCAAATAATAGTCTTATTGCTGGAATAATGGTATCAGTTGTTATTTGATTGGATACATTGTGGTCGGTCACGTTGGTGAATTAACAGAAACGGAAAGAGAGGGATTCGAACCCTCGGTAAACAAAAGCCTACATAGCAGTTCCAATGCTACGCCTTGAACCACTCGGCCATCTCTCCTACATAATCTTATTATTGACCAGAAACCGAGTGAATAGCGAGTCATTCATATTATTGCAGTACAGGTATGACCGATCAATGGTTCCATAGGAATAATTCCTTTCAAATTTCCTATTTCTCAACACCAACTTCTCTCATCAGCTACCCCATGGATCTATTACAAATTCATGAATCATCCCATGGATTTTTATTTCCATTGTATGGCATGACGTATACACGTCATGTAAACAAAACGGATGGTTACTCTACTCTATTTTATCATGGAATAATTATTCTTTTTCCTCTTTGGATCATAACCAAATCAAAACTTCTCGAGTTATCAAAATCCGTAGTAAAAGAAAGTCCTTGGTTATTCAACTTAGATGAAATCTTAGATGAAATAGTAATAGTTCCGTTCATTGGTATACTACGAAATTGTAATGAAATCCAATCTGATTCAAATATTTCATATCTCTCCTTGTCCAAACAAAATGGGACAATTTGAGCGGAAGGTCCACATTTTTAGAATTAGTCTGTTTTATGTTATTTCGTATTGTACAATTCCTTTGTTTGTGGGATCATTTTCCCCGAAGGGTAATGAAAAGAATTCTAATTATAGATTATAGAAAGGATTGCTAATTATGCCTAGATCTCGGATAAATGTAAATTTTATTGATAAGACCTCTTCAATTGTAGCCAATATTCTATTACGAATAATTCCGACAACTTCAGGAGAAAAAAAGGCATTTACCTATTACAGAGATGGTGCGATTTGATTCTTTTTTCTTCTTTTTTTTAGACTTCAGTATTATGAGAAAGATATGTGATTCGGGATAGAAAGAACCAAATTATTGAAATAAACCTACGCTTGGTGAAGGTGAGTTTGAAGATAGAACAATTCCTTCTGTCGTGTATCCTCGATTGATGCAGCCTCGGATGCTTCAATTGTTAATTTGAGTATTGAGCGAAAGGTTACACCTATGGGTTCTATATTGTAGGTCAATCCTATTCCACTAGTACCAATAGGCAGCATAGGGGAAGAAGCACTACACCAAGGAATCAACAATACGAAAACTTTGTTATAAATTTCCCTTTTCCTTATTGG